GCTGCCAATGTTATTTCCTACTAGTCAATACATCAAAATAATCAAAAGAAGTTTTTTAGAAGTTCTTTATTATACACCACATTTAGATTCTGCCAATTGAAGACAATCAAGTCTAATCTGATACAACGAAAAAGGGAAGATGAGTAGAAAAACTTATTAGATACCATTGCATTGACTCCGGTATCTAATAAGTTCTACCTACTATTGGATTTGAACCAATGACTCCTGCCGTATGAAAGCAATACTCTAACCACTGAGTTAAGTAGGTAATTTATCACCGCAAAAGAAGACCCATCACCTCGGGGATTATAGATAGAATATTATTTCTAAGCAATACCAATCTGTTAACAGTAAACGGATCAGAGAGTTATCATGTGGGATTAGGGAATATCCATCTTGACAAGAAATTATCTATATGTTAAGATATCTATGACAAGGGCTATAGCTCAGTTAGGTAGAGCACCTCGTTTACACGTGCGCCAATGCTTTTCAAGGGAGCTTATTATGCAATGAACATAATTGATCTTATTGAAAAATCAATGTCTTACTCCATAGATTCGAGAGAACAATAGCCTGACAAATATTTGGTTCGGTCCGATTTTGGTGCGAATTTAGGTGCCAAATCAAATAGAACCCGTCATTGATTTGATAGTTGATAAGGTAAATACCCAGCCCATTCAATGATAGGCATAATGAGTATAAGGGCTTCAAAAAAACCTCTTTTCGTCCTATGAACTTTAAGGTGTATGAAGTCTCATATTCGATTCTTGCAGCGGAACGATAGAGACTCCATTTAACTTAGGTTGATCTAAGCCGAAGGCAGACCTAAGTCAAGGTAACCCTTCTTTGAAACACTTTGGTATTGCTACTAGATCTGAATACAAATAATGAATCAGAGCACATGGAGCCAGCTCATTATCTTCCTGTAAAGAAAAAATATGGTGGACTAACTGATCTTTACATCAGTTGATGAAAGAGCCCAATGCAACAAACAAAATGCATGTTGGGTCTTTGAAACAGTTCGAATCATTTCGATAATAATCAGTTTGATCTGTTTTACCGAGAAGGTCTACGGTTCGAGTCCGTATAGCCCTAATACATTCTATTTGTCTATTTTTGTATAGACATTCTAGTTTAGTATAGTTTTCATTTCCTCATCAGTACTTGTTTATAGACTGGACAGACCGTTGGTTGTTTCATAGAAATGAAATGAAAGCATTACCACATATTCATGTAAATACACAGGGACCTGAAAATCAAAAAAATAATTCATTCCAATGGATCTAATCAGATCAGTATGTGTCAAATCTAGGACAAGAAAAAGAAAGAAAATATAATCGTTCGATGCATTAGATTGTGTTTACGTATTCGTATTTGTATAAAATCAATAAAAGCAACGACGATCCTTTACCTGGATTTTAATGAAAAGAATACTTCGAATATGTTAGAAATCTCTAGACATCTTTTACCCAAAAAATTTTATCGGTTTTGATAATAACTATGTTATATTTGATATTATTTTTTTGATAATATTTCATTATCTTATTTCATTTTATTGTTTATACATTATATAACATTATATATTTACATATAATTTATATAAGATTATATAAGAAATATATATTTCTAAATATAAAATACAAAGAAATAAATATAAGGAAATAGCAAGAAAAAAACATAGTATTACGTTTCATAATTATGAAACATAGTTATAGTATTACTATTCATTAGAATACATTAGTAATAGAATATTCTATTAGGTTAGATTAGTATATTTTAGTATTTAATTAAATTACTTTTATTATTTAGAATCTTTTATTATTTAGAATTTTATTATTTAATATTTTTTATATCTTATATCTATTTTTTTATAGAGAATAGAGAAAGCGAGACAAAGTGAGAGAGTTTTGTTTGTGTAAGAACGCCTTATGTCTACACCATATCTAAATAGAATCGAAATCAAAAATGGAATCCCGATTCCGTTGGATGAATCTCTAAACAAGACATGCCACACAGCAAACAAACTCTGAACTATGCACTTTGATTTGATTAAAATCAATTCTTGTTTCACCTAGGAAAACAAGTTCTGGATGAATTGACAATGCCAACCCGAATAATTCAGCATATTCCACATTAATAGGAGTACATTTATGTTTCTGCTTCACGAATATGATATTTTATGGGCATTTCTAATAATATCAAGCGTTATTCCTATCTTGGCATTTGTAATTTCAGGAGTTTTAGCCCCGGTTAGTGAAGGACCAGAGAAGCTCTCTAGTTATGAATCGGGCATAGAACCTATGGGGGACGCTTGGTTACAATTCCGAATCCGCTATTACATGTTTGCTCTAGTTTTTGTTGTTTTTGATGTTGAAACGGTCTTTCTTTATCCATGGGCAATGAGTTTCGATGTATTGGGTGTATCCGTATTTATCGAAGCTTTAATTTTCGTGCTTATCCCAATTGTGGGTTCAGTTTATGCATGGCGAAAAGGAGCGTT